AAATAAGAATATATAAATAAATATATAAAATAAATAGAAAGAAAATAAAAAAATAAATAAAAAAACTGTAATATAAAATTTCGAAAATCAAAATAAATAAATAAAAAAAAAATGAAATGATTTTTTCATTCAAATTTCAGTAGAGTATCAGTCTTTCTATTAATTCGATATGGATATTTAAACAGAATCCAATGCATGGAATCGTTAGATTATCCCCCTTGCTTTGTCCTAGAGTTCGATTTGATTCCTTAATTTCGATTTTTCTTAATTGATTTGATTCGTTGAATTGTGAGAAACCTTTAACTTAATATGAAATTTCTAGTTTCCATACTAAAACGAAAATAAAAAGACTTTTCCTATACTATTTTATTCATTATACTATACCGACCTTGACGAGTCTTTTAAAAAAGAATAAAAAAGAATAATAAGAATCAAGTTATTTAATTTTAATTAGAGTTGTAGTAAAAGAGTCATTTTGAACCAATTCCCAGCCAGCACTAAAGATTGCAATTTTGAATGAATCAAAAAAAGACTTGTTTGTTATTCTAATAATACTTAACTTAGTAAGACCAACCAATGAGTTAAGTTTGACTACAATACAAGCAAGAAAAAAGTTTTTTGGAACAAACCCACACAGTATATATAACACAGTGATATAATTAACTAAATCATAAATGATCCACATAAAATCAAAATAAATAGGATTCTCATATTTAATATTAGTAATAGAAAGATCTAAAATAAACGGGTCTAATACTAATATTAGTAATAGAAAAGAATCCCGTATTATCCAAAGATTCGACGGACTAAAAATACCAAAAGGGGTTCAACTCATAGAAATGAAAGAAGGTACAAATATTGATACATTTAGGATTAGGATAGGAGACCAATGATTTATCTCTGAAACAATCAATTAGGGTTTTTCTTCTACCAAAAGGAAATTTCTTAGGGTATTTCAAAAAAAAAAGGCATTGAATTAAACTGTAATTTTTAGCCAGCCAGGATGAGAATTTTCACTTATAAAAAAAAGGATTGGGGTTGGGTATACTTAAAAGTTTATCAACATTTATTTTCTTTGATCGGGGACAGAAAAACTTGTATGGAATTCACTCACGAGGATTAATCAAAAGGAACGAATTTCTTTGTCCGAGATTTGATAAATACTAGATTTGATAAATACTAATTGAATTCTATTTGGATCCATTGAAATGGAATTTTAGTTTTATTTAAATGTATCTATGAATGTATACAAGTATGTGGTAATATGTTCATTTCCACGTACCAACTAAATGAACCAAAACCAACCCAGCTGTCATAAACAAGTACTATAAAAAAAAAAGGTACAAATATAGAATGTAAATAGAATCTATAGGGCTATACGGATTCGAACCGTAGACCTTCTCGGTAAAACAGATCAAACTTATTAGTATCGAAATGATTCGAACTGTTTCAAAGACCCAACATGCATTTTGTTGCATTGGGCTCTTTCATAAACTGATGAAAAGATCAGTTAGTCCACCATATTTTTTCTTCTGTTCAAGAAAAAGTAATAAGATAGTGAGATGGTTCCATGTGCTCTGGTTCATTATTTTGATTCTGATCCAAGAGCAATACCAAAGTGTTTCAAAGAAGGGATTTACCTTGACGTAGGTCTGCTTTCGGCCTAGATTAAACTAAGTTAATAAATTAAATATAGTCTCTATCGCTCCACTACAAGAGTCAAATATGAGACTTCATACACCTTAAAGTTCATAGGACGAAAAGAGGTTATTTTGAGGCCCTTATACTCATTATGCCTAGCATTGAATAAACCGGGTATTTACCTTATCAATTCTCAAATCAATGATGAATTTTATTTGATTTGGCACCAGAATTCACATATTCACATCGGAATCGAATTGAACCAAATAAATATTTGTCAGGCTATTGTTCTCCTGTTCTTTCGAATCCATGGAGTAAGACATCGATTTCTCAATAAGATATATTGATTGCATAATGGACTTCCTTGAAAAGCATTGGCGCACGTGTAAACGAGTTGCTCTACCTAACTGAGCTATAGCCCTTGTCATAGATATCTTAATATATAGATAATTTCTTGTCAAGATCGATATAAATTTCTTGTCAAAACGAATATTTTATGATCCACGGAATCATTCTCTAATCTGTTTCTTATTAAGGATTAGTATTGCCTAGAAGTAATATTGTATCTATAATTCACGAAGCGATGGGTCTCTTTTTTTATTTGTAGTGATAAATGACCTACTTAACTCAGTGGTTAGAGTATTGCTTTCATACGGCGGGAGTCATTGGTTCAAATCCAATAGTAGGTATAACTTATTAGATACCGTCGATTCCGGTATCTAATAAGTTTTTTGTGCATCCTCTTTTTTTCGATTAGACTTAATTGTATTCAATTAGCGGAATAAAAAAAGAGTATAGAAATCAAAAGAACTTTTTGGTAGATTGACTAGTAGGAAATAGCATTGACAGCCTCTACTCGCGTCTTAGCTCGTCTGAGATTTAGATTCGCCTCAATTCTCTGTCTCTTACCTTCCGCTTTACTCAAGTTAGCTTCAGCTATTTCAAGAGTTTGCTGAGCTTCTTGTGGATCAATGTCAGTACTAATCTCCGCATCATTTCCTAAAATGGTGACCTCGTTATTACCTATTCTAGCGAAACCGCCCATAAGAGCCACTGTTAACCATTGGTCATTGCGGCGCATTCTCAAAAGACCTATATCTACAGCTGTAGCAGCGGGAGCGTGGTTTACTAATATACCAATTTGGCCACTATTAGTACATAAAATAATTTCGTCTACTTCTGAATTCCAAATAGTTCGATTAGGAGTCAGTACACAAAGATTTAAGGTCATTTCGTCAATTTGCTCTCCACTTCTAAGTTAATAGCTTTCGCGGTAGCTTCATCGATGTTACCCACCAAATAAAAGGCCTGCTCGGGAAGACTGTCTAATTCTCCGGAAAGGATAAGTTGAAACCCCCTAATTGTTTCTGCGAGACCAACATATTTTCCTGGAGAACCCGTAAATACTTCTGCTACGAAAAAGGGTTGTGATAAGAAACGTTCAATTTTTCGTGCTCTTGCCACGGTTAAACGATCCTCTTCGGATAATTCGTCTAACCCAAGGATAGCTATAATGTCCTGAAGTTCCTTGTAACGCTGTGAAGTTTGCTTGACTCTTTGTGCAGTTTCATAATGTTCCTCACCAACGATACGAGGTTGGAGCATAGTGGATGTTGAATCTAAAGGGTCCACTGCTGGATAAATCCCTTTGGCAGCTAATCCTCTTGATAGTACGGTAGTAGCATCTAAATGTGCAAATGTCGTGGCAGGGGCGGGGTCGGTTAAATCGTCTGCAGGTACATAAACTGCTTGAATGGAGGTTATGGATCCTTCTTTGGTAGAAGTAATTCTTTCTTGCAAAGACCCCATTTCTGTACTAAGGGTAGGTTGATAACCCACCGCAGAAGGCATTCTACCTAATAAGGCGGATACCTCTGATCCTGCTTGAACGAATCGGAAGATATTGTCGATGAATAGAAGTACGTCTTGCTCATTAACATCCCGGAAATACTCTGCCATGGTTAGGGCAGTCAAACCAACTCTCATACGAGCTCCCGGTGGCTCGTTCATCTGACCATAGACTAGAGCTACTTTGGATTCTGCAATATTTTGTTCATTAATCACCCCGGATTCTTTCATTTCCATGTAAAGGTCATTTCCTTCACGAGTACGTTCGCCTACTCCACCAAATACGGATACGCCCCCATGAGCTTTAGCAATGTTGTTGATTAATTCCATGATGAGTACTGTTTTACCCACTCCAGCTCCCCCAAACAGTCCAATTTTTCCTCCACGGCGATAAGGAGCTAAAAGATCTACTACTTTAATCCCTGTTTCAAAGATTGATAATTTTGTATCTAACTGGATAAAAGCGGGCGCAGATCTATGAATAGGGGATGTTGTGCTAGTATCTACAGGACCCAAATTATCAACGGGTTCACCAAGAACGTTGAAAATTCGTCCGAGAGTAGCCCCACCAACTGGAACACTTAGAGGAGCTCCCGTATCAATCACTTGCATTCCTCTCGTCAGACCCTCCGTAGCACTCATAGCTACAGCCCTAACTCGATTATTTCCTAATAATTGCTGTACTTCACAAGTCACATTAATTTGCTGACCGGCAGTATCTCGACCTTTAACTATCAAAGCGTTATAAATATTAGGCATCTTCCCCGGAGAAAAAACAACATCCAGTACCGGGCCAATAATTTGAGCGATCCGTCCTAGGTTTTTTTCTTCACGTGTGGGAACCGCAGGGCCAGAACTTTTAGGATTCATTCTCATAATTATGATAAAGTGAAATATGTCAAAATTGATTGGGAATATTTCCGAATCGAAACTGTCCGATAGCAAGTTGATCGATTAATTCAATAAGGAATGTAATCAATAAGGAAGTTAGCACTTGATTTAGTCAGTATCCTCCAAATGAATCCAATTCAATCGTTTACTCATTCAATGAGTCATTTTTCAAGTTCAACTAACCCCTTTTCAAAATATCCTTCTCAACAAGAAAACAAGCAAGAAAACAAGTATAAGAATAATGAATGAGGAAATATATCTTATTTATCTCTCATCTCATTATTATCTTATTTATCTCTCATTATATATAATTTGATCCATATATATATATGAATTCGATTATTTATATTTATGGAATTCGAACCTAAACTTGATTTATGATTCATTCATTATTCTCATAGGCCCTTGTTTTTTATTTTTTTTTTTGTATTTTTGTATATGGATTTGAGTCCATTCGTGTTTTATACCTTGGATGAATTATGCTTATTTTCACATCTAGGATTTACATATACAACATATATAACTGTCAAGAGGGAATTTTTCTTAGTATATTAGATATTTAAATTCAAAGAAAAAGAGGGTTTGTTTGATTTAATAAATTATCAAAAATAAGTATTAGGTTGCGCCATACATATCAAAGAGTATACAATAATGATGTATTTGGCGAATCAAATACATGGTCTTATTAATTAAATTAGTGAATAAGATTAGTTTCGTTGAAAATTTTTTGAAAGATTCTTTTTTTTTGCAAAGGTTTCATTCATGCGTATTTCATGTCGAGTAGACCTTGTCATTGTGAGAATTTTTAATTCAAGAGTTGTAGGGAGGGACTTATGTCACCACAAACAGAGACTAAAACAGGTGTTGGATTCAAAGCCGGTGTTAAAGATTACAAATTGACTTATTATACTCCTGAATATCAAACCAAAGATACTGATATCTTGGCAGCATTCCGAGTAACTCCGCAACCGGGAGTTCCACCTGAGGAAGCAGGTGCCGCAGTAGCTGCCGAATCTTCTACTGGTACATGGACAACTGTGTGGACTGATGGACTTACTAGTCTGGATCGTTACAAAGGACGATGCTACCACATCGAACCTGTTATTGGAGAGGAAAATCAATATTTTTGTTATGTAGCTTATCCTTTAGACCTTTTTGAAGAAGGTTCTGTTACCAACATGTTTACTTCCATTGTAGGTAATGTATTTGGGTTTAAAGCTCTACGAGCTCTACGTTTGGAGGATTTGCGAATTCCTCCTGCTTATTCCAAAACTTTCCAAGGTCCACCTCACGGTATCCAAGTTGAAAGAGATAAATTGAACAAATATGGTCGTCCCCTATTGGGATGTACTATTAAACCAAAATTGGGATTATCTGCGAAAAACTACGGTAGAGCGGTTTATGAATGTCTTCGTGGTGGACTTGATTTTACCAAAGATGATGAAAACGTGAACTCACAACCATTTATGCGTTGGAGAGACCGTTTCCTATTTTGTGCTGAAGCAATTTATAAATCACAAGCCGAAACAGGTGAAATCAAAGGACATTACTTGAATGCTACTGCAGGTACGTGTGAAGAAATGATCAAAAGAGCCGTATTTGCTAGAGAATTGGGAGTTCCTATTGTAATGCATGACTACTTAACAGGGGGATTCACTGCAAATACTACCTTGGCAGCGTATTGCCGTGACAACGGTTTACTTCTTCATATTCACCGCGCAATGCATGCAGTTATCGATAGACAGAAGAATCATGGTATGCATTTCCGTGTACTAGCTAAAGCATTACGTATGTCCGGTGGAGATCATATTCACTCTGGTACAGTAGTTGGTAAACTGGAAGGTGACCGTCAGCTGACTTTAGGTTTTGTTGATTTACTACGCGATGATTATATTGAAAAAGACCGAAGCCGCGGTATCTTTTTCACTCAAGATTGGGTGTCTATGCCAGGTGTTCTGCCTGTGGCTTCAGGGGGTATTCATGTTTGGCATATGCCTGCCTTGACCGAGATCTTTGGAGATGATTCCGTATTACAGTTCGGCGGAGGAACTTTAGGACACCCTTGGGGAAATGCACCTGGTGCAGTAGCTAACCGAGTGGCTTTAGAAGCATGCGTACAAGCTCGTAATGAAGGGCGTGATTTAGCTTCTCAAGGTAATGACATTATCCGTGAAGCTTCCAAATGGAGCCCTGAGCTTGCCGCTGCTTGTGAAGTGTGGAAGGAAATCAAGTTCGAGTTCGAAGACATGGATAAGCCAGATCAACTTGCTTGATAATTCTTGTTTGTTCTCCTAAGTGTAATTAAAAACTCGGCCCAATCCTTTTTTAAAGATTGGGCCGAACCAAATATAATGAGCAAATATCCATCTTTCTTAACATTCATTAGTATTTACATATATTTTTTGTTTTATAACAATAAACTATATCACTCAACATGTACAGAATGTACAAACTTTACCTATAACCCAACCCATGTGTATATATACAAGATCCAAAAAAGAAGATCTAAGACTAAAGAATTCAATACTTTTATTGTTTATTGTTGGATCCATAATTAATCCTATGGGTCTTTGCGATTGGCGAATTCCTTTATATCCCATGCCATGGTTTCAGACCATAGATCAAGCCAGGGGAAAGGTGCCGCTTATCCATCCTGTATATTGTCTTTTCGTGTTGCAATAAAAACTTCTTATTTTATTCGATTATATGAGACTGAATTCTTCATAGTAAGAAAGAAATATTTTTCTTTTCCACGAGAATTTATACACGACATGAGAGAAACCTTTCCTTATATTAATCTTATATTAATAAATATATTGAGAAAAAAATTCTATCAATTAAAGAAATCCCTATTCAAATCTTGAAGCAATATCCCGGATTCCTATAAGGATAATCTTTTATTTCAATATGGATTCTTTTTTTTATTCCCTTTTTTAGTTAACAGTCCTATTTTTAGTTAACAGTCCTAATAATTGGATCGATATGCTTAATGAGGATAGGAAATCGAATAGTAAAATAATTATTGATCGAATGACTATTCATCTATTGTATTTTTAAGGGGCAGTCAGAATTTATGGAAAAATGGTGGTTCAATTCGATGTCTTCTAACAAGGAGTTAGAACGCAGATGTGAGTTAAATAAATCAATGTCTAGTCTTGATCCTATTGGACATACTAGTGAAAATGAGAACCCCATTATAAATGATATAGATAAAAACATTTCTAGTTGGAATGGTAGTGGGAGTTGCCATTCCAGTAATGTTGAACATTTATTTGATATTAAGGGTATTTGGAGTTTGATCTCTGATGGGACTTTTTTAGTTAGAGACAGTAATGGCGATAGTTATTCTTTATATTTTGATATTGAAAATCAGATGTTGGAGATTGATAATGGTAGTTCTTTTCTGAATGAACTAGAAAGCTTTTTTTCTAATTATCTGACTTCCGATTGTTTCAATAGTGGATCTAAAAGTAAGGATCACAACTCTTATCATTATATATATGATACTCAATCTAATTGGAATAATCACATTAATAGTTGCATTGATCGTTATCTTCGTTTTGAAATCAGTATTGATAGTTATATTTCAGGAGGTACTGTAAATTACAGTGACAGTTATATTTATAATTTTATTTGTAATGAAAGTAGAAATTATAGTATGACAATTAGTGATAGTGGGAATAATTTTAATATAAGGGTAAGATCTAATGATCTTGATATAAATAAAAAATACAGACATTTATGGGTTCAATGCGAAAATTGTTATGGATTAAATTATAAAAAATTTTTTCGGTCAAAAATGAATATTTGTGAACAGTGTGGATACCATTTGAAAATGAGTAGTTCAGATAGAATTGAACTTTTGGTTGATTCGGGGACTTGGGATCCTATAAATGAGGATATGGTCTCTATGGACCCTATAGATTTTCACTCCGAAGAGGAACCTTATAGGGATCGTATCGATTTTTATCAAAGAAAGACAGGTTTAACTGAGGCTGTTCAAACAGGCATAGGTCAACTAAACGGTATTCCTATAGCAATTGGGGTTATGGATTTTCAGTTCATGGGAGGTAGTATGGGATCCGTAGTAGGCGAGAAAATAACCCGTTTGATCGAGTATGCTAGTAATCGATCTCTACCTGTTATTATTGTGTGTGCTTCCGGGGGAGCGCGCATGCAAGAAGGAAGTTTGAGCTTGATGCAAATGGCTAAAATATCTTCTGCTTTATATGATTATCAATTAAATAAAAAGTTATTCTATGTACCCATCCTTACTTCTCCTACAACCGGTGGGGTTACAGCCAGTTTTGGTATGTTGGGGGATGTCATTATTGCTGAACCTAACGCCTATATTGCATTTGCGGGTAAAAGAGTAATTGAACAAACATTGAATAAGACAATACCCGACGGTTCACAAGCATCTGAGTATTTATTCCATAAGGGTTTACTCGACCTCATCGTACCACGTAATCTTTTAAAAGGTGTTCTGAGTGAGTTATTTCAGCTCCATGGGTTCCTTCCTTTGAATCAAAATTCCAAAAATTAAAGTACATTTTCGGATAATTACTTTGGATTTTGTCTCCAGATATTTTTGTATTCTATCCCTATTCATGATTAGTAATTAGGAACTCTCTATCAACGGGAGTTTATTTTTATAGGAATTACAAAAAGGATTCATTAGTAATTAGTAAAAAAAAAAAGAAAAGAATTTCATTTGACCTTATTATGTCTTAATTTTCTTATGTCTTTAATAATTCATAATATAAAAAATTCATATAAGAATTTTTTATATTATGAAAATATTTTCTTTAGTCAAATTTTTCTTTATTAAAATTGGAATTTCATATGATTTTCGAATATTTTATTTATATATTTATTATTTATCTATTTTATTTACTATTTTTTTTTTTAATAAAACGAAATAATCGAATACTAAAATGAAATAGAATACTAATATAAATAATGAAAAGAATAGATAAAGAATCATAGAACTAGAAAAAAATTCATAAAATAATTAATTAAATAATTATTGAAATAATTAAGCAATATGGAAATCCAGATATAGAAATGAAATAAATTCAATCAATAATGAATATAGAATAATCAATATAGAAGAAATAAAATATGGAATAGAAGTCATTTCTAAAAATATGCTTTTTTTACTACAAATCCTCGTTTTGTATTAGATTAATTAGAGTCGTGAATTCATAATAATAGTCCAATTCTTAAGCAAAGAACGAGAAAAGAAGAGAAGAATGAAAAATGGATTAAAGTGAATTATCATACATAGTCGTGTAGAAAAATGAATGGGTACACTTAATTCTATATTCCTTGCACTTATTAACTCCTTAATATTATTTATAATAGATATACTTATCATAAGATATCTTTCCTTATAATTATAAGATAAGAGGTACAAATATTAAATCGAGGCACCCATTCTATGACAGATCTAAACTTCCCCTCTATTTTTGTGCCTTTAGTAGGCCTAGTATTTCCGGCAATTGCAATGGCTTCTTTATTTCTTCATGTCCAAAAAAATAAGATTGTCTAGATATGATGAGACCAAATCTCATTAGTTTATTTCAACACGGGATTATAATACTGTTATCCTTTTAGTAGAATATGGTACGATACGTGGTTTCTTCTGACTCTGAGCACAAATGAAAAACCTTTTATGCATACGGATACATGATATCTGGGTAAACGTATGTATATACAGATAATAACTAGTCAAAAACAATCAATATTCAAAATAGAATGTAAATCTACCTAACCCATTATTCCTAATGGTTCACAATCAATAAAGTAGTGCTAGTTGATAAGAGTTATTTCGGGAGCAGAAAAATCAAAATACAATTTGGGTTATTCTCTGAATTCCAATCAAATACAACTAGATCTGGTATAGTATAATATGAACTGGCGATCAGAACATACATGGATAGAACTTATAAGGGGATCTAGAAAAATAAGTAATTTTTGCTGGGCCTGTATCCTTTTTTTAGGTTCGCTAGGGTTTTTAGTGGTTGGAACTTCCAGTTATCTTGGTAAGAATTTGATATCTGTATTCCCCTATCAGCAAATCGTTTTTTTTCCACAAGGGATTGTGATGTCTTTCTATGGGATCGCGGGTCTATTCATTAGTTCCTATTTGTGGTGCACAATTTTGTGGAATATAGGTAGTGGTTATGATCGATTCGATAGAAAAGAAGGCGTAGTATGTATTTTTCGTTGGGGATTCCCTGGAAAAAATCGTCGCATCTTCCTTCGATTTTTTATGAGGGATATCCAGTCAATCAGAATAGAGGTGAAAGAGGGTCTTTATTCTCGTCGTGTCCTTTATATGGAAATCAGAGGCCAAGGGGCCATTCCTTTGACTCGTACTGATGAGAATTTGACTCCGCGAGAGATTGAACAAAAAGCTGCTGAATTAGCCTATTTCTTGCGCGTACCAATTGAAGTATTTTGATACCAATCGAATTTGAAATGAAGAATGAATTGAATGCTTTCTCAGCATCAGGTAAGGAACTCGGTAATACCTTCTTTTTCTATATTTTTTCTACTAGATTTAAAGATTAAATAATTACACAAAAATCGGGAATAGATCGATAGGTTCCATACCTTGTTATAGAACTCATGCTTCAAATAAATATTAGATCAAATAGAAAGAATCGACGAATGAAGCAAGTTCATTAACAATTCACGTAACGGATCCAAAGTGAAAAAAAAGAAAGCGTCGATTTCTCTTCCTTATATTGCATCTATAGTATTTTTGCCCTGGTGGATTTCTCTATCATTTAATAAATGTCTGGAACCTTGGATTACAAATTGGTGGAATACCAGGCAATCCGAAACTTTTTTGAATGATATTCAAGAGAATAACGTTTTAGAAAGATTCATAGAATTAGAAGAACTATTACTGTTGGACGAAATAATAAAGAACTATCCGGGGGCGCATATACAAGAGCTTCCTATAGGAATCCACAAAGAAACTATGCAATTGGTCAAAACACAGAATGAATATCATCTACATATCATTTTACATTTCTCGACAAATCTAATCTGTTTCGTTATTCTAAGCGGTTATTTTATTCTGCGTAATGAAGAACTTGTCATTCTTAATTCTTGGGTTCAGGAATTTCTTTATAACTTAAGTGACACAATAAAAGCTTTTTCGATTCTTTTAGTCACGGATTTATGGATTGGATTTCACTCGCCCCATGGTTGGGAACTAATGATTGGTTCGGTCTACAACGATTTTGGATTGACTCATAACGATCAAATTATATCTGGTCTTGTTTCTACTTTTCCTGTCATTCTAGATACAATTGTGAAATATTGGATTTTTCATTATTTAAATCGCGTATCTCCTTCACTTGTGGTCATTTATCATTCGATGAATGAATGAAGAATCCATTTGATCTCTTGATATGATATTAATCAGCTCAAAATGTTTCCTTGTGCATACATAAATAAATAAAGCATTTCAGTCTGACTTATTCTTTATACTTCTACCTCTTCAAAGTATTCTCCTATATTATTCCAGTGTTATTCCAGTACAATTATTCCATTACAATCACAGACTCGTGGATAGGGAACTATACTAGATACCTACCCAATTTATTGTAGAAATTTTGGGATCAATGATTGGACCATGCAAAATAGAAATCATTTTTTAGGGATAAAGAAACGGATGACTAGATTTATTTCTGTATCGACCATGATATATATAATAACTCAAACATCTATTTCAAACGCGTATCCCATTTTTGCGCAGCAGGGTTATGAAAATCCACGCGAAGCAACTGGACGAATTGTATGTGCCAATTGTCATTTAGCTAATAAGCCCGTGGATATTGAAGTTCCGCAAGCCGTACTTCCTGATACTGTATTTGAAGCAGTTGTTAGAATCCCTTATGATATGCAAGTGAAACAAGTTCTTGCTAATGGGAAAAAAGGGGCTTTAAATGTGGGGGCTGTTCTTATTTTACCCGAGGGATTTGAATTAGCTCCTCCAGATCGTATTTCCCCTGAGATGAAAGAAAAGATCGGAAATCTGTCTTTTCAGAGTTATCGTCCCAATAAAAAAAATATTCTTGTGATAGGTCCTGTTCCTGGTC